CCGTAGTAGGTGAGAAAATCGCCCGTTTGATCGAGTATGCTACCAATAAATTTTTACCTCTTATTTTAGTGTGTGCTTCTGGAGGAGCGCGCATGCAAGAAGGAAGTTTGAGCTTGATGCAAATGGCTAAAATATCTTCTGCTTTATATGATTATCAATCGAATAAAAAGTTATTTTATATATCAATCCTTACATCTCCTACAACCGGTGGGGTGACGGCTAGTTTTGGTATGTTGGGGGATATCATTATTGCTGAACCTAACGCCTATATTGCATTTGCAGGTAAAAGAGTAATTGAACAAACATTGAATAAGACAGTACCTGAAGGTTCACAATCAGCCGAATTTTTATTCCATAAGGGCTTATTCGATTTAATCGTACCACGTAATCCTTTAAAGGGGGTTCTGAATGAGTTACTTCAGCTCCACGATTTCTTTCCTTTGAATCATAAATCAAGTAGAGCCTGAAGTTAAATTAATAAAATAAAATTAATAAAATTAAATTAGTTAATTAAATTTAAATTATAAATTAGTTAAATTCTTTTATTTTCTAGCGAGCAGGTATTTTTTTTTTTAGCAGAAGAAAAATCCGAAGAATGGATTTTTTTGTGACATAACATAAAAGTAAATTGTAGAAAGAATCATGCAGATAATTTTTTTTTTTTTACTGTTAGTCCTGATTACTAATTAAGAAACCTCTATCAACAAGAAAAAAGAGTGAATTCTTTTTTTCGTGAAAAAAATGAGCAAGGTATAATAAATAAAACGAATTTCATGTTCTTTTCTTACCTATGCATAGAAAATATAGAGTCTTGCATATTTATATATCTCCCTGGAATCCCTTTTTTAGTAAATTTTTACTAAAATAAAAATTTTTATAAATTATAATGAATTTTGGAGGAATTTATAACCGGAAAAACTTTTTCTTTTTATTTTATTAAAATTCAAAAATGAAATTAAAGTTATAAGACAAGAAAAAAAGATAATAAAAGAAGAATAGCAAATAAATGGCTTATTTTATATATTTCATGTAGAAATATGAAAAATATGAATAAGTCATTTAGTTAGTTCTACACTCTTTGCACTTTATTATATATACTATATACTCACTTAGATATACTTAGTATAATTATATACGAATTTTAATGATTATAAGAAATCTTTCTAATAACTAATAATAGAATAAATAATAGAATAATTAATATAATTTAATAAATTAGTAATAAATTAATAGACTAAATAGACTAAAATAATAATAAAATTAAAATAAAAAAAATATAATAAAATAATAAAATTTTTAAATATATAATTAAATATTAAATTTAAAATCTATAAATATATTAAAATGAAATTAAATAATAAATAACAGGTACAAATACAAATATTACATCGAGGTGCCCATTTTATGACAATTCTCAACAATTTACCCTCCATTTTTGTGCCTTTAGTGGGCTTAGTATTTCCGGCAATTGCGATGGCTTATTTATCTCTTCATGTTCAAAAAAACAAGATTTTTTAGATCCGATTAAGTCTGACGGGGGTAGATTTCATTTATTTTTTTTTTTCAAGACTTAGACTTGGATCATAATACAGATATCTATTTAGTTATTTAGTTTAGTATAATATGATATAACATGTAGGCAGCCCCTTTCAAACATAAATGAAAATGAAAGGGTTTTTATTTTTTATGCAGGCGTAAATATGATCTATAGCTATTTTAAAATAAATCGAGACTGTGGCGGATACCTGAAAGAACTGCAAAGCTGATATTTTTATATATGTGTAGATATGGGATCATATGAGGGGTCTGGGCTCTCTTTTTTTTTTTTTAATCTAACGAATTCGATGAATTCCTCCTAAAGATTCACATCAGAATAATGCGAGTTGATGAAAATTACTTCGGAAACAAAAAAAAGAAAGTCAAATTCATTTGGGCAAGTCTCCCACTTCAAATAATAAAGTAACTGGATCTAGTATGAGTTGGCGATCAGAACGTATATGGATAGAACTTATAGCGGGGTCTCGAAAAACAAGTAATTTCTGCTGGGCCTTTATACTTTTTTTAGGTTCATTGGGATTTTTATTGGTTGGAATTTCCAGTTATCTTGGCAGAAATTTGATATCTTTATTTCCGTCTCAGCAAATAATTTTTTTTCCACAAGGGATCGTGATGTCTTTCTATGGGATTGCCGGTCTATTTATTAGTTCTTATTTGTGGTGCACAATTTTGTGGAATGTAGGTAGTGGTTATGATCGATTCGATAGAAAATACGGAATAGTGTATATTTTTCGCTGGGGATTTCCTGGAAAAAATCGTCGCATCTTACTCCGATTCCTTATGAAAGATATTCAGTCTATTAGAATAGAAGTTAAAGAGGGTATTTATGCTCGGCGTGTCCTTTATATGGAAATCAGAGGCGGAGGGTCCATTCCTTTGGCTCGTACTGATGAGAATTTGACTCCACGAGAGATTGAGCAAAAGGTAGCGGAATTGGCCTATTTTTTGCGTGTACCCATTGAAGTATTTTGAAATGAGCTGAATAATGAACATTTTCTTAGTAGGGGCGAAAAAATCCGAGAGTCTTCTTTTTTTCTATAACATAACTTAACTGAAATTTCACAATATTGGTAAACTAAAGAAGACGTATATTATATATATACGGATATATAGGGAACAATTCTAAAATCAAACTTTTTTTATCTACAAATTCTTTTTTTAGGCGTATCTAAATTCAATAAATTTAGTAACAAAACAAGTAATAAATGGAAATGATAGACCCATCTCATAGATCAAAACAAAGCATTTCGAAATAAAATGAAATCATAGAATAACGAAATTCTCTTTTAAATTTCAATATTTGAAATTGATACATTAGATTTTGAAATTGATACATTAGATATGGATAGATCATATCTTGTAAATTATCTCTCCTTTCTTTTGTCAATCGACGTTTCTTGTTATCTTTCTTTTTATCCTCCTTAATGAACAAACACCTAGAATGTTTCTGTCTTATTTTGCTTTTGCCACTCATTTTTGATTATCACATCACAATATTCTTCAGAAATATTTCTAAATGATTCCTGTGGAATATGGGTAAGTTGGCCATTTTTTTTTTGGAAATATTTGTTTTGTTGATGTTGATAGAACGGAATTCTTTCATCTAGAAATCCGAATTTGAGCAATTGAGATACCTAGAAACAATATTGTTTTTGTATTCTTTCAAAATTCAAGGACTAACCACAAATAAAAAACAGGGAATAGATTCATAAGTTCGAAGCCTCGTAATAGAACTTATGCTTGATAGAAATATTAGATCATATAGAATCGATAAACGAGGTGGGTTCATTAAAAAAAAAAATTCACAGACGAAAAAATGAAAAAAAAAAAATTATTCCTCTTCTATATCTTACATCTATAGTTTTTTTGCCCTGGTGGATCTCTTTTTTATTTAATAAAAGTTTTGAATCTTGGTTTATTAATTGGTGTAATACTAGTAAATCTGAAACTTTTTTAAATGATATCCAAGAAAAAAGTATTCTAGAAAAATTTATAGAATTAGAGGAACTCGTTCGCTTGGACGAAATGATAAAGGAATATCCGGAAACACATCTCCAAAAGTTTCGTATCGGAATCCACAAAGAAACGATCCAATTGATCAAGCTGCACAATGAGTATCATATCCATACGATTTTGCACTTCTCGACAAATATAATCTGTTTCGTTATCCTAAGTGGTTATTCTATTTTGAGTAATGAAGAACTTATTATTATTAATTCTTGGGTTCAAGAATTCCTATATAACTTAAGCGATACAATAAAAGCTTTTTCCATTCTTTTATTAACCGATTTATGTATAGGATTCCATTCACCCCACGGTTGGGAACTAATGATTGGTTCTGTCTACAAAGATTTTGGGTTTGCTCATAAAGATCAAATTATATCTGGCCTTGTTTCCACTTTTCCAGTCATTCTCGATACAATTTTTAAATATTGGATTTTCCGTTTTTTAAATCGTGTATCTCCGTCACTTGTAGTGATTTATCATTCAATGAATGACTGACAAATGATCCATGAATCCAATTAGAATCTTTGTTATTTTGTACATAAGCAAAACATTCAAAATCTTACTATCAAACAACAAACAAAATCTTACTATAAATATAAAATATATATATATCAAATATAAAATATATATATATCTTACTATATACTATATACTATAATTATACTCTAATTCTAAATTAGAAAATATAGAAATATATATATATTTCTATATTTTTTATATTTCTTTATATATATATTTTATATTATATATATTTATATTTCTTATATTTATATATATTTCTATATTTCTTTTTTCTATGCACCTTCTATACATCCAAGGGATTCTCTTCCTATATTTTCTATTTTAGTAAAAAAATTTCACTAAATAGCAGTACCGCGGATAGGGAACTATACTAGTGACCTACCTAATTTTATTGTAGAAATTTTCAGGATCAATGATTGGACCATGCAAACTAGAAAGACCTTTTCTTGGATAAAGGAAGAGATTACTCGTTCCATTTCCGTATCGATCATGATATATATAATAACTTGGGCATCAATTTCAAATGCATATCCCATTTTTGCACAGCAGGGTTATGAAAATCCACGCGAAGCTACTGGCCGTATTGTATGTGCCAATTGTCATTTAGCTAATAAACCCGTAGATATTGAAGTTCCACAAGCGGTACTTCCTGATACTGTATTTGAAGCAGTTGTTCGAATTCCTTATGATATGCAACTGAAACAAGTTCTTGCTAATGGTAAAAAGGGGGCTTTGAATGTGGGGGCTGTTCTTATTTTACCTGAGGGGTTTGAATTAGCCCCTCCTAATCGTATTTCTCCAGAGATGAAAGAAAAAATGGGAAATCTGTCTTTTCAGAGTTATCGCCCCACAAAAAAAAATATTATTGTGATAGGTCCTGTTCCTGGCCAGAAATATAGTGAAATTACCTTTCC